CAAAATTTATGATACATGTATTGGATGTACTCAATGTGTTCGAGCCTGCCCCACAGATGTGTTAGAAATGATACCTTGGGACGGATGTAAAGCAAAACAAATTGCTTCGGCTCCAAGAACAGAGGATTGTGTCGGTTGTAAGAGGTGTGAATCCGCTTGTCCAACGGATTTCTTGAGTGTTCGGGTTTATTTATGGCATGAAACAACTCGCAGCATGGGTCTAGCTTATTGATACCTCATTTAAAACTCTACTTGAATTCAGCTAATTTCTTTTACCGAGAAAACCCGAGCGCAAAAAAAAATTTTGCGCACCGGTTTTCTGGCCTAAGTGTATTTTGCCTTTATCACGAATGATTTTCCTTGGTTAACAATAATTGTATTTTTACCAATAGCTGCGGGTTCTTTAATTTTTTGTCTTCCTCATAAAGGAAATAAGGTAATTAGATGGTATACTATTTGTATATGTATTTTAGAGCTCCTTCTACTAACCTATGTAGTCCGTTATCATTTCCAATCAGATGATCCATTAATCCAACTAGTGGAAGATTATAAATGGATTCAGTTTTTTGATTTCCATTGGAAATTAGGAATAGATGGACTTTCTATAGGACCTATTTTACTAACGGGATTTATCACTACTTTAGCTACGTTAGCAGCCTGGCCTCTTACTCGGGATTCTCGATTATTCCATTTTTTGCTATTAGCAATGTATAGCGCTCAAATAGGACCATTTTCTTCTCAGGATCTTTTACTTTTTTTCATCATGTGGGAGTTCGAATTAATTCCGGTTTATCTCCTTCTATCCATGTGGGGAGGAAAGAAACGGATGTACTCGGCAACTAAATTTATTTTGTACACGGCAGGAGGTTCTGTTTTTCTATTAATGGGAGTTATGGGTCTTGGTTTATATGGTTCTAATGAACCAACATTAGATTTTGAAACATCAATTAATCGACCATATCCTGTGGCCTTGGAAATAATATTTTATATCGGATTTTTGATTTCGTTTGCTGTCAAATCGCCGATTCTACCTTTCCATACATGGTTACCTGATACCCACGGCGAAGCTCATTACAGTACTTGTATGCTTTTAGCTGGAATCTTATTAAAAATGGGGGCATATGGATTGATTCGGATTAATATGGAATTATTACCTCATGCTCATTCTATTTTTTCTCCCTGGTTGATGATAATAGGCACAATACAAATAATCTATGCAGCTTTAACTTCTTCCGGCCAACGTAATTTTAAAAAACGAATAGCCTATTCTTCTGTATCGCATATGGGTTTGATACTTATAGGAATTGGTTCTATAACCGACGCAGGACTCAATGGAGCCCTTTTACAAATAATTTCTCACGGATTTATTGGGGCGGCCTTTTTTTTCTTGGCAGGAACAAGTTATGATAGAATACGTCTTGTTTATCTCGACGAAATGGGCGGCGTAGCTATCCCAATGCCAAAAATATTTACGCTGTTTAGTAGCTTTTCTATGGGCTCCCTCGCATTACCAGGTATGAGTGGTTTTGTTGCAGAATTAATCGTATTGTGGGGACTAATTACCAGCCAAAAATATCTTTTCATGCCAAAAATTCTACTGACTTTTGTAATATCAATTGGAATGATATTAACGCCCATTTATTCATTATCTATGTCACGCCAGATGTTCTATGGATCCAAGGTATTTACTGCCCCTACTTCTTATCTTTTTGATTTTGGACCGCGCGAGTTGTTTGTTTCAATCGCTATCTTTCTACCCATAATAGGGATTGGAATCTACCCGGATTTTGTTCTGTCACTCTCAGTTGAGAAGGTTGAAGTTCTTTTATCTAGTTTTTTATAGAGATTTTTCCTAAAGAAAAAATTAGATAATTTTTAAAAACTTGTTGTAGAATAGACAAAAGAATGCTTTTTTTTTCTATTATTTAAAATAAAGTGAAAAATGAATTTTCATTTTAACCCGATATGCGCGGTCTTTGCGAGAACCGCGCGAATCACTACACTATTGGTACTGGATTCACGCAGTTCGTTACAAAGTTTTTTATAGACAGCTCGAGTTAGTTTGTATTCGTAAGAAGCTTCCTTAGCTAGACGGTAATGTAAATGAACCATAACTATGTAGCCCTATTCCTAATAGATTAACTCCAAAATAGCATATCCAAATTATCAGAAAACCTAGAACCGCCACCAGTGCGGAATTTTCACCCGGGAAATTCTTATTTGTTCGAATATGTAAATAAATAGCGAATATCATCCAAGTAATAAAGGCCCAAATTTCTTTTGGGTCCCAACTCCAATAGGATCCCCACGCTTCATTCGCCCAGACTGCTCCTGAAATAATACCTGTAGTTAAAAAAATAAATCCTAGACTAATAACACGATAACTCCAAAAATCCAATTGTTGAATTAATTGGCTCTTGTAATAATTCTTACCAGAAACAAAAGAAGTATTTCTTAAAATAGTACTTCTGTCATAGCTATATTGGATTTCGTTAAATGAAAATGATTTTAAAAACCGATTACTTTTCTTTCGAAATGTAAAGACTAGAAGTGCAGCGGATAATAATGATCCACACAGAAGAGCGGCATAGCTCAATATCATCATACTTACGTGCATTATTAACCACTCAGATTGGAGCGCAGGGACTAATATTGCAGGTTTCTGTATTTCACTTAAAAGACTTGAAGTAGCAAAGCATTGGGTAAAAATAGTACTCGAGGCGGTTATTGCGCTTAGATTTTTATTTTTTTTGAAATAGGCGACTATATGAATAAGGGAGAAACTCCACGAAAGAAAGATTAATGATTCGTATAAATCACTTAGTGGAAAATGACCAGAATAAATCCAACGAGTCACTAATAATCCTGTTAAACACAAAAAGGTCGGTATCATGCCCTTTTCCGATAACTCATATGGTTTTATGAGTTCAGTGACCAATAGGTTGAAAAACCAAATTGAAATGACAATTGAAACAATTGAAAAGGAAATATGATCTAATATATGCTCTAAGGTTGAAAATATCATAAAAAAAAAAGAGTAATCCCTTAATTTAAGTATAAATGAAAAGCGGGAATTTAATTCATTTTTCATTATAAGATCTATTGTCTGGTGTTTTGAAGACGGCATGCCGCTACTCGGACTCGAACCGAGATGCTCTCGCACTGCTTCCTAAGAGCAGCGTGTCTACCGATTTCACCATAGCGGCTTGTTCGAACCCATAATAGGCTATTTATCATAATAGGCTATTTATATTGAATCGTCAAGATTGACAGTGTTACTTCACTGAAAAAAATTTTGAATAACAATTCAAATTCATAACAATTAGTTCCCATTTAACTTATTTCAGAAATTTAAAACAACCAAATGAATTTTCTCGCGGAACATAAAAGAAACCTTTTTTGTATTTTTCTAAAGTAAGACATTGTTTGTATATAATATTCCGAGAGTTTTCGTCTTTTATTGGTTGGGCTGAAATCAAAAAATATCTGACAACTCTCTAGTCAGTCCGAGAAAGACGAAGTCAGAAAGTTATATAAGTTTTCAAAATTGAATCAATGAGTTTTTCTCGTTAATTTGAACTAAAGATCTTATTTCTGATCTTCTCTCGAGATTCTTTAGATATATAGATAAAGAAAACATATTATTAGCATTTAAATTATAACAAAAAGGTCGATGGGGAAAATAAGACTCCCCACCAACAAGTTGTAATTGATAATTTGATAGTAAGACTGAAATGAGCCAATTTTAACGTCAAATAGATTCCAAGTCTTACAACATTTTAGGACTTCTTTTCTCGTTGCCTAAAAAACTTTTTGATTTGCCGGTCGAAAGAGATTTTCCTAATGACAAAGCTTTTAACGCCGATGAATATCCCTTCCTTTTCCAAATATTTTGACGAATACGCTTTTTTGATCTAGAAGTGCGTTTTTTTGGAACGGCCATTTCAAAATGAAGAGGTTACTCATTGTTATAGTTGGATGTGAAAGACATCTATTGTTCAAAAGAATCCTTAATTACTATTCATTATCTAGTTATTCTTTTAGTCCTTATCATCACAAATAAATCTAAATATATGAAACTTCTCTACAAGATTCCTACAAATTTTTTGTTCAAAAAAGTTTTTTATACTCTAGAAGGCTTTTAAGAACAAATAAGTTGTATGGATTAGTAGTACTTTTATTTTTCGTTTTTTCTCAGATATTTCTATAATCAGCTATGATATATAAATCTAATTCGTGGAACTAAAAAAAAGAATCGAAAAGATCTATCTCCAGTGCTTTTTGTCATTCGACACTGCATTTCCATGTAATAAAATCAAAGGAAGTATTTCAAAAGACAACTTTTATCTAATACCAAATGGAATCTTTTTTCAAATAACTAGTCCAACGAATCAGTCTAAAATTTTTGAAATTCGAATGAGATTAGTAATTTATCTGTTCTGTTACCGGATACATCTTTTTATCCTTTCTCACTAAAGAAAATTTTCTCAATTAATAAAAAATCAAGGTTCAAATAAACCATTAAGTTTTATATATATACTCAGATATTCTAACAGTTTCTAATAACAAAAATATTTTTTTATAAAAAAAAAAAAAGAATCATAATCAATCTTATAAGGAATTAGTTAATAAGTTGAAATAAACTAACTAAAACGAAACTAACTAAAAAAAACGACAAGGTCTTAAGTCGATGACATTAGTGAATTCCACGATTTATATCAGAATCAAGTACTTTTGCGTATAATTCCTGATGCTTGCTATCAAAAAAACCATTGTTAGAAAAATTTCTATTTTTATTTTTGATCTCTTTCTAAATTTTTATATTTTCAAAATACAAATATATTTAAAATAAAGAAGTATTTTTTTTTACAGAACTTGGTCATATTATTTGACCACGTCTAACTTCTTGAATTGAATATTTGAACTATTTCGAAAAACTCAGATACAGAATTAAGTACGAGTATCAAATGCTAAATTTTTATTTACGTTAAATTTTTTTAAGTTAGTGCATATTTTGATTTTTTTTATTGATCCCTTTTGAAAGGGGTGGAGTCCAGTTAATCGGAAGCAATTAATTCAGACTAAAAACTTTTTTTATGGAACAAACATATCAATATGCATGGATAATACCTTTCCTTCCACTTTCAGTTCCTATATTAATCGGGGTGGGACTTCTTCTTTTTCCGTCGGCAACAAAAAGTCTTCGTCGTATGTGGGCTTTTCAAAGTGTTTTAGTATTAAGTATAGTCATAATTTTTTCGATCAATTTATCGATTCAGCAACTAAATAGCCGTGCTACCTATCAATATGTCTGGGCTTGGATTCTCAATAATGATTTTTCTTTAGAATTTGGCTACTTAATCGATCCGCTTACTTCTATTATGTCAATATTAATCACTACTGTTGGAATTTTGGTTCTTATTTATAGTGATAATTATATGTTTCATGATCGTGGATATTTGAGATTTTTTGCTTATATGAGTTTTTTCAGTACTGCCATGTTGGGATTAGTTACTAGTTCCAATTTGATACAAATTTATATTTTTTGGGAATTAGTAGGAATGTGCTCCTATCTATTAATAGGATTTTGGTTCACACGTCCTGTTGCAGCAAATGCTTGTCAAAAAGCGTTTGTAACTAATCGTGTTGGGGATTTTGGTTTATTATTGGGAATTTTGGGTTTTTATTGGATAACAGGGAGTTTTGAATTTCGGGATTTATTTCAAATATTCAATAACTTGAGTTTTCATAATGAGTTAAATTTTTTATTTGTTACGTGGTGCGCTGTTTTATTCTTTTCTGGTGCTGTTTCGAAATCTGCACAATTCCCCCTTCATGTATGGTTACCAGATGCAATGGAAGGTCCGACTCCTATTTCGGCTCTTATCCATGCCGCTACTATGGTAGCCGCGGGAATTTTCCTTGTAGCTCGACTTTTACCTATTTTCATTATTATACCTCAAATAATGAATTTAATTTCTTTAATAGGGATAATAACACTATTTTTTGGAGCTACTTTAGCTCTTGCTCAAAAAGACATTAAGAGAGGTTTAGCCTATTCCACCATGTCTCAATTGGGTTATATAATGTTAGCTCTAGGTATGGGGTCTTCTCGAAGTGCTTTATTTCATTTGATTACTCATGCTTATTCGAAAGCATTATTGTTTTTGGGATCGGGTTCTGTTATTCATTCAATGCAAACTATTGTTGGTTATTCTCCGACTAAAAGTCAAAATATGGTTTTTATGGGAGGTTTAAAAAAACATGTCCCAATTACCAAAAGTGCGTTTTTATTAGGCACACTTTCTCTTTGTGGGATTCCACCTCTTGCTTGTTTTTGGTCCAAAGATCAAATTCTTAATGATAGTTGGTTATATTCAGCAATTTTTGCAATAATAGCTTGGTCTACGGCGGGATTAACCGCATTTTATATGTTTCGGATCTATTTACTTACTTTTGAAGGACATTTAAATGCTCATTTTCAAAATTTCAGTGGAAAAAAAAAGACTTCCCTCTATTCAATATCTCTATGGGGTAAAGAAGGTTTTAAAGTCAATAACAAAAACTTTCATTTGTTAACTTTATTAATAATGACGAAAAAGAAAAGTGCTTATTTTTTTTCACAGAAAATAGATCGAATTGATGAGAATGCAAGAACTCGAAGCCAACCTTTTCTTACTATTTCTCGTTTTGGCAAGAAGAAAACTTTTGCATATCCTTATGAATCGGATAATACGATATTATTTCCTATCCTTATATTAGTCTTCTTTACTTTCTTTGTTGGATTCATAGGAATTTCTTTTAATGGCGTCGATTTGGATATTTTATCCAAATGGTTAACCCCCTCGATAAATCTCTTACATCACAATTCGAATTCTTTAACAGATTGGTCGGAATTTGCGAAAGATGCAGTGTTTTCAGTTAGTCTAGCGTATCTTGGAATAATTATAGCATTGTTTTTTTATAAGCCTCCGTATTCCCCGTTTACAAATTTTGATTTAGTTAATTCATTAATTAAAACAAATCTTAAAATAATTTTTTCTGACAAGATAAAAAATGGGATATATGCTTGGTCATATAATCGTGGTTATATAGACGCTTTTTATGCAATATACTTAACAGGGGCGATGAGAAGAGTGTCTGAATTCACTCATTTTTTTGATAGACAAGTAGTTGATGGAATTACGAATGGAGTTGGTCTTATGAGTTTTTTTGTAGGAGAGGCGATCAAATCTATTGGCGGCGGGCGCATTTCTTCGTATCTTTTCTTGTATTCTTCTTACGTCTCAATTTTTTTATTAATTGCTTATTTCTTATCTAGAAGATAAAATTTTCACTATTCTATTCTTGAATCTAAACATACGAGGATAGAATAGTGAAAAAAAAAAAATAAAGCGTGAGTATTTAAAAGCTCAAGTTCATCAATAAGAATCATTTTGTTATTTTTTCTTTCGGTTTTTTGATCCGAGATCAATTTCTTTCCTATCAAAAAAATCAGAA